AATAGGGCAGTATATGAATAAGGGAGAAACTCCATGAAAGAAAAATTAATGATTCATATAAATCACTTAGTGGGAAATGGCCCGAATAAATCCAACGAGTGATTAATAATCCTGTTAGACATAAAAAAGTAGCTAGCATCCCCTTTTCTGACGAATCATATGGTTTTATGATTTCATTGCCCAATAAGGTTATTAAATGAATTGTAATCACAATTGAAACAATAGAAAAGGAAATATGAGTTAATATATGCTCTAAAGTTGAAAATATCATAAAAAAGAAAAAGGGTGGGGATCCCCCATATTAATATTAATTATTGGGAATTTAATTTATTTTTATTATAGGATCTATTGGATCTCGTTTAGAAGACGGCATGCCGCCACTCGGACTCGAACCGAGATGCTCTAGCACTGCTTCCTAAGAGCAGCGTGTCTACCGATTTCACCATAGCGGCTTGCTCGAATTCATAATAGCCTATTTATATTCAATAGTCGAGATTGAACAAGTCAATTCAATCAAATATGTTTTTTTAGTAAAAATTAAATTGATAAAAAAAATGAGTTCAAAAGTCAATTTGAAGATTCATTAGTTTCATTTATTTTCCTTTAAGTGTCCAATCTTAGGGCTTTTTACGTAGTTTATGCGATTCTAAAATCGAACTCTTGCAGCTATAGAAATCTCTCTCTAGAATAAAAAGAATAAAAAAACTTTTTTCCTTTTTTACGCTTATTGTCATGTCATTATTTCTGGTTTATCTGATTTCATAATCATAAATTTGAAACAAAAAAGAATTTTTCTCAATGAATCTAAAACTATTTTGTATTTGGAGTACTGCAAATTGACACTTGTACATAATATAATAATATCTCAACAATCAAGTTCTTTTATTGATTCTTTTATTGATGATCTGAAAATTGGAGATATATGGTAAATCCATTACATATGGTAAATGCAATAAATTAAGAAGTTAGTTTTTAACATGGAATCCATTAGTTTCAACAATCTGCCCTTCCCGAAAAAGATAAAAAATTTTATTTATTGGAATTGTAAAGGTCGATGGGGAAAAAAAGACTCCCCACCACCAAAATATGAGTGAAAACAAAAAAATAAAAAATTGTATTTATTTTTTTATTTAGATTTTTAGATTTAGAATTCAGAAAATAGAAGAATTATTCTTTTAGACATAACATTAAGATTCTATTTCATATTAATATGAACTTTGATTTTATATTAACAAATTACTGATCCAATTTTTTGAATCAAATGCATTTCGATTATTCCAATATTTTAGGACTTATTTGTTTGTCGTACAAAAAAACTTTTTGAATTCCCGGTAGAAAGAGATTTCCCTAATGACAAAGCTTTTAACGACGCCCAATATCCTTTCATTTTCCAAATATTTTTACGAATACGCTTTTTTGATATCGAAGTACGTTTTTTTGGAACTGCCATTTAAAAATGAAGAAGTTACTCATTGTTATAGTTGGATGTGAAAGACATCTATTGTTCTATTATTATTCTTATTCATTATCTATTTTTTCTCTAAATAATAATAATATAATATTCTCTTCATAAAAAAGAAATATAGATATGTCAAAGATCCATGAAAACTGGATCAAAAATGACTCGAAATAACAAAATATTCCGTAAAACCAAAAATTTTTGGTTTGGAACTATTAGTTCGCGTTGTTTATCTCTCAAAGTTATATCTTTAGAATCTGCATGTCATAGAAATCAAATCAAACTTAATAAAATAAAAAAAGAATCTAAAAGACCTTTATTTTCGGCATTCTATACTTGATTTACATGTAATAAAATACCAGGATTGTACTTTTGACTAATAAATTGATAGTCAAACTAGAAAAAAATACAACTAAATTCAATTTTAAAATTCGAATGAGACTAGTAATAAATCTGTTAAAAGATACGTGGTTTGATAAAAAAGGATCTTAGTCATTTTTGATCCTTTCTCGCTAAAAAGTTCATTTTAGTTCCATATTTTTCTAAACTTTACTAATAAATTGTAAATTGTTTTGATTGAAATGGAAAACAATCAATCCCATAATGAATTAGTTAATTAATTGAAAATGAGTTAATGAATTGAAATAAACTAACTAAAATCAAGAGTTTTTTTCATTAGACCGATGACCTTAGTTAATCTTATAATTCCTATCAGCATCAAGTACTCTTTTTAGGCTAAATTTTTATCCTTGCTCTATGAATATAAATTTTGATTACGATAAATTATTCTATTTTGATTTTCCTATTATAAGTGTTCGTTTTTTTATATGTCACTTGGTCATATCATTTGACCAATTGTAACTTCTTTTTTGAATATTTGAACGGTTTTGAAAAGACTCAGAATAATTAATATTAATAAATACTAATATAAACTTCTTAAATCAGTTAGTGCATATCTTGATTTTTTATTGACTTTTTCGAAAGGTAAGATCCGGTGAATCGGAAACAATTAATTAAGAATAAAAAACTTTTTTTATGGAACAGACATATCAATATGCGTGGATAATACCTTTTCTTCCACTTCCAGTTCCTATGTTAATAGGGTTGGGACTTCTTCTTTTTCCGACGGCAACAAAAAGTCTTCGCCGTATGTGGGCTTTTCAGAGCGTTTTGTTGTTAAGTATAGTCATGATTTTTTCCATGAATCTTTCTATTCAGCAAATAAATAGTAGTTCTGTCTATCAATATGTATGGTCTTGGATTATTAATAATGATTTTTCGTTAGAATTCGGATACTTGATCGATCCACTTACTTCTATTATGTCAATACTAATCACTACTGTTGGAATTTTGGTTCTTATTTATAGTGATAATTATATGTCTCATGATCACGGGTATTTGAGATTTTTTGCTTATATGAGTTTTTTCAGTACTTCTATGTTGGGATTAGTTACTAGTTCAAATTTGATACAAATTTATATTTTTTGGGAATTAGTTGGAATGTGTTCGTATCTATTAATAGGATTTTGGTTCACACGACCTGTTGCAGCAAAGGCTTGTCAAAAAGCCTTTGTAACTAATCGTGTTGGCGATTTTGGTTTATTATTAGGCATTTTAGGGTTTTATTGGGTAACGGGGAGTTTCGAATTTCGTGATTTATTCCAAATATTCAATAACTTGATTTCTAATAATGAGGTCGATTTTTTATTTGTTACCTTGTGCGCTGTTCTTTTATTTGCCGGTGCGATTGCTAAATCTGCACAATTTCCTCTTCATGTATGGTTACCTGATGCGATGGAAGGGCCGACTCCTATTTCGGCCCTTATACATGCTGCTACGATGGTAGCAGCGGGCATTTTTCTTGTAGCCCGACTTATGCCTCTTTTCATAGTCATACCCCACATAATGAATTTTATCTCTTTGATAGGGATAATAACAGTTTTTTTAGGAGCTACTTTAGCTCTTGCTCAAAAAGATATTAAGAGGGGTTTAGCCTATTCCACAATGTCTCAATTGGGTTATATGATGTTAGCTTTAGGTATGGGGTCTTATCGCAGTGCTTTATTTCATTTGATTACTCATGCTTATTCTAAAGCATTATTGTTCTTAGGATCGGGATCCGTTATTCATTCAATGGAAACTCTTGTTGGGTATTGTCCAAAAAAAAGTCAGAATATGGTGCTTATGGGAGGTTTAACAAAACATGTACCAATTACAAAAAATTCTTTTTTATTAGGTACACTTTCTCTTTGCGGTATTCCACCCCTTGCTTGTTTTTGGTCCAAAGATGAAATTCTTAATGATAGTTGGTTGTATTCACCTATTTTTGCAATAATAGCTTGGTCTACGGCAGGATTAACGGCATTTTATATGTGTCGGATTTATTTACTTACTTTTGAAGGACATTTAAACGTTCATTTTCAAAATTACAGTGGAAAAAGGAATACCCCCTTATATTCAATATCGCTATGGGGTAAAGAAGGTTCAAAAATAAGTAACAAAAACTTTCGTTTGGTAACTTTATTAAAAATGAATAAGAATGGACGTCCTTCTTTTTTTTCAAATAGAGTATATAAAATTGATGAGAATGTAAGAAATATGACTCCACCCTTTCTTTCTATTCCGAATTTTGGCAATACCAAGACTTCTTTGTATCCTTATGAATCGGATAATACGATGTTATTCCCAATACTTATATTAATTATATTTACTTTGTTCGTTGGATTCTTAGGAATTCCTTTAAATCAAGACGTGGATATATTAACAAAATGGTTAACCCCGTCTATAAATCTTTTACATAAAAATTCAAATAATTCAATAGATTGGTATGAATTTTGTAAAGATGCCTTTTTTTCAGTCAGTATAGCCTCTTTCGGAATATTTATAGCATTTTTTTTATATAAACCTCTTTATTCATCTTTTCAAAATTTGGACTTAATTAATTCATTTTTTAAAATGGGGCCTAGGAGAAATTTTTATGACAAAATAAAAAATGCTATATATGATTGGTCATATAATCGGGGGTACATAGATGCCTTTTATGGAATATTCTTTATTGTGGGGACGAGAAAATTCGCCGAATTCACTCATTTTTTTGATAGACGAATAATTGATGGAATTCCAAATGGAGTTGGTCTTATCAGTTTCTTTGTAGCAGAGGTTATTAAATCGGTAGGGGGGGGACGTATTTCTTCTTATCTGTTCTTTTATTTTTCTTATGTATCCATTTTTTTAGTAATTTACTACTTTTTGAATCTTTAAGTCTTTCTTTAAGTCTTTAATTTGAATCTTTAAGTCTTTCTTTAAGTCTTTAAGAAAAATCCATTTCATGAATAAAATGTGACCAATTATCCAACCAACAAAACTACTTGTTACAAATAGCATCTTGCTGTTGCATCGAAACATAAAAATGTTGACTAATCTCGCTAACATTGAACTTGGTAAAATGAAATGATTGAATAATTGAAAAATGAGATTATTCAGGAATACACATTGAATGCTGAGATTACGCATTGAATTTCTGGTAGTAGATCCATAATCA